TGTTTAATTCTTCTTATACATCGAAGACGAGACTCAATAACTTTACTGCAAATATATATTATATAGCTGTTTTCTTTCACTCATATAACTATATAATTTAATTCATTAATCCGAATAATGAATAAAAATGAAGATATCTATACAATTTATTCCACCTCTTTTTTTATAACGACTAGAAAGAAAGGAATAGGGAAAAGTTTATGTTTCAACGAATCGCACGTAGAGCTATTGATAATACACATAGGGTTAATGGTATTTCATAACTAATCGATTGAGCAGCAGCTCGTAGACCACCTAAAAAGGAATATTTATTATTTGAACCATATCCTGACATAAGAAGTCCAATGGGAGCAATACTTGAAACCGCAATCCATAAAAAAACCCCGATATTGAGATCGGCTAAAACAAGGCGATAGTCAAAAGGAATTACTGAATAACTTAGTAGAATTGATATGACTGCTATGGATGGTCCGATATGGAATAAACGAGTATCTCCTCTAGATGGAAGAAGATTCTCTTTGAAAAGTAGTTTTGTCCCATCTGCTAGAGCTTGAAGAACTCCTAAAGGACCGGCGTATTCGGGTCCAATACGTTGTTGCAGCCCTGCGGATATTTCTCTTTCTAACCATACAATTACTAGTACGCCTATTGTGATTCCCAATACAAGAGTCAAAATAGGAACAAGCATCCATAGAATTTCATAGACCTCTTTTAAAGATTCCACTCTGTAAAAAGAATGGATATCTTGTATTTCCGTTGTATCAATTATCATTTCAACGATCAACTTCTCCCATAATGATATCTATGCTACCTAGTATTGTCATAATATCAGCCAATTTCATTCTTTTAACTAACTGAGGAAGAATTTGCAAATTGATAAAACCCGGGGGGCGAATTTTACATCTCCAAGGAAAACCACTCTGATCCCCTATCAGAAAAATTCCCAATTCGCCCTTTGGGGCTTCGACTCTCACATAAAGTTCTTGTTTCGGTAATTCAAAAATGGGAGAAGGTTTTTTACTAATGAATCGATATTCAAAATCATGCCATTCTGGATACCTTTCTCTATCAAAGTATCGGATTTCTAAATTCTCATAGGGCCCCCCTGGAATTCCTTCCAACGCCTGTTGAATAATTTTTATGGATTCTGTCATTTCACCAATTCGGACTAAATAACGAGCTAATGAATCCCCTTCTTTTTGCCATTGGACTTCCCAATCCAATTCGTCGTAACACTCATAATGATCAACTTTACGAAGATCCCATTGTATTCCGGAAGCTCGCAGCATTGGTCCTGATAAACCCCAATTTATTACTTCGTCTCTATCAATAATTCCTACGCCTTCAACGCGTTCTAAAAAAATAGGATTTCGTGTAATAAGTTTTTGATATTCAGTAACTCCTGTAAAAAAATAATCGCAGAAATCCAAACATTTATCTATCCAGCCATAAGGTAGATCAGCCGCTACTCCTCCGATACGAAAATAATTATGCATCATTCTCATACCAGTGGCAGCTTCAAATAGATCATATATGAATTCTCTTTCTCTGAAAATATAGAAGAAAGGAGTTTGTGCACCAATATCTGCCATAAAGGGGCCGAGCCATAACAGATGAGAAGCTATACGACTCAATTCCAACATAATTACTCTGATATAACTGGCTCTTTTAGGTACTTGAATATTTCCTAACTGTTCTGGCCCATTTACAGTTATTGCTTCTGTGAACATAGTAGCTAAATAATCCCAACGAGTTACATAAGGCAGATATTGTATAATTGTTCGGTTTTCCGCAATTTTTTCCATTCCTCTGTGTAAATAACCCAATATTGGTTCACAGTCAATAACATCTTCACTGTCCAGAGTAACGATGAGTCGAAGAACACCGTGCATTGACGGGTGGTGGGGGCCCATATTGACTATCATGAGATCTTTTCTTGTAGCTGGCATATTCATAAGTTTTTCCTCGATTCATTTTTCCATGAATTGCGTAAAACGAAAAAAAAGTTCATCAAAATTCAAGATCTAATAAATCAAATAATTCAAAATGACTCTTCAAATTAACGAATTTTTGATTCCCGAATACCCAACGTATTAATTAAGTTTTTATAACGTACTCTATTTTTCTTTGACAAATAAGACAGCAGCCGTTGACGTTTTCCCAGAATTTTACGTAGACCCCTTTGAGATAAATAGTCTTTTCTGTGCAATTCCAAATGTGAAGTAAGTCTTCTTATTTTATTGGTGAAACTCAATACTTGGAATTCAACGGATCCCCTGTTTTCTTCTTTTTCTTCTTGCGAAATAATTGAGATGAATGAATTTTTTACCATAAAAAGGAATCGCCCCTCTCTCTCTTTTTTTGAGATATTTTTATCGATATATATATATATTTCTTGATCAGTAATAATAATGTCACTCATTTGAATTTGATATACACAATAATCTTAATTTCGTGAAGAATTCTTAATTTTGTCAAATAAAATTTTTTAATTTAGTACTCAATAATCAATCCAATTTTAAAAATTGGATTCGGATAGGATATCCTATAGAAAAGTATAGTCTATTTCTGTACTCACAAAAAAAATAAACAATAATTTAGACCTAAAAAAAAATAAGAAGATTTTGTTGATTCATTTTAGATCGAATTAAATTAATAGAATACAACGCCTCATTAAATTAGTATCATGTATCATAATGAAATGTAAGATAATGGTTATGTTTATTTCTTTGTCTTCATATACTCGATATGGTACGGAAATATAGTCAAAATGTACCATTAATGACTTTTCAATCGCGGATACATATGAATCCTTGTCATAGTGAAACGACTACCATTATTGGTATCAAACCAATAGCGATTCAGACAAGCTAAATCTTCTAATCGATAATTGGGCCAAAGAAAGAACTTTAATTTAATTAGTTTATTTTTATCTCTATCAAGATTTTTTCTTTTATTCAACAAAACTTGATCGAAATTTGTTACCTGATTTCCATTGCATCCATTGCAAAATACTGTATTTCTATGGATATTGTTTCTATTCCTAGAATTGACAAAAATTAGAATTCTCAATTCTCTACGATGCCTCGGGGATAAAATATTTTCAAGAACAAGTAAATCATAATGATTTTTGTCTCTATTTCCAGTCATTTTTTGATCGAGCGCAATGGATTCAGAAAAATTCTTCTTATTTTTATCAACATAGCCATAGCTTTTTTCTAGGTATCTTTGATTAATTTGGTGCTTACTCTTATGAACCAATGAAATACCTATGGTTTGATATATAATAAAATTTCCATCATTTTTTACAGACAGACGAACAGGTTCGATAATAAATATTCCCGTTTTTCTCAATTCTTTAAGAGATAAATCCTTCTGGAACATCATAATATCCAGATTCATTTCTTCCCCTTGAATAGCGGATATAGCAATTTCTCTTGGATTTTTCATTCTAAGCAGGAGACAATATACTTTGATGTTATTGATGATTCTTTGATTTAAAGAAGCATCCCATTTCAATTGAAATTGCAAATACCTTTTTAGTAAGAACTCAAGCTCTGCTTCTGTATTATTCTTGTATTGCTTTTTGTTTCTACGTTTTTTCATGTCTGATCCCGTATAATCTTCTTCAACATATTTTTCTTGTTTTTTTTCTTGGTTTGAGAGAGCTGATTCAAGATCTGCTTGGTCCGCTAATTCTTTTTCTCCTTGATTTATATTTTCTAATTCAAAAGTTTTTTTTTCATTCGATAATAGAAAAATATCTCTTTTTTTCTTTCCAGTGATACTTTTATGTTTATTAACATTTTTATTTACTTTATTTATATTAAAATTGAAAAGAAGTAATTTGATTGGTATGACCCACGGTTTAATCTTATATGTATTATAAAGTATCACAAATTCTGGGAAGAACCAAAGTTCTAGATTCGATATGGGACGACTTAGTATTTCTTCATTCATTCCCATCCAATCCACAAGAGGTTTTTTTTGATTGAATGGGTTCATTTTTTGATCTTGATGAATCGGGAAATAAAAAATACCTTTCTTATCAATTTTATCAATTATTTGATAATTATTAACCCCAGTCTTAGTATTTTTATTTCTGTTGGTGACAGTATCAATATCGACCCAGGCCTTAATATCGGTCTTATTTCTAAGACAAAAATTGAGAATTTTCCAATCAAAATATTTTCGATCCATATTTTTTTCTATATCTATACTATCATCGTCTACTAGATAATCCTTGATACGGATACCTTCCATCATATCAAATAGTTTGCGTTTAGGCGTATTGTAAGTATCAGAAATCTCTTGGTTTTTATTTACTTGTAATGGCACTCCATAAATATATGAGTCTTTCTTATCCTCATAATTAATCGATTTATACGAAAAAAGATCATATCTATATTGTTTTTTAATATTTTCTTTTTGATTTAGTAATAAATCTATTTCAAAATCATTTTGTTTTTCGTAATGAATTAATCGGGTTTTTTCATATGAATTCCATTTGTTTAAATCTTTATTTGTAGTCATACGGCATTGATATTGATTGACTCTATTTCGCCATTTTTGCGGCACTAATCTCGACCATCTAATCTGAGATAAATCATATTGATATTGATAATGATCCTTTAGCCAGTTTTTCCATTCATTAATTACAGAATTTTGAAGGTTCTTATGTTGTCTTAATTCGGAATAAACTATTTCTTGCGTTCCAACAAAATACTCTTTTATTTCATTCTTAATAAAAAAAGATGTTCTGTAATATTTAAAGACAGATCTTAACTTATATAAGTTACTGACTTGGGTTTGTGATAATTTGTAGAATACATATGCTTGTGACAAGTAAGATAAGTCCAAAAAAGTATGTGAATTCTTATTAATACAAAGTGACCTTTTTAGAGTTGAAATAAAGTTAATTATACTTTGATTTGTTTTATCAATTCTTTCTTCATTTGCTTCATTATTGTAAATGTATTTATTAAGAATTTTTTTTTTTAATTCAATAAAAAGCTGTGCATTGATTCTAGGAATATTAATGATACACATAAAGATATCTCTGTATATCTTTTCAATAAAAAATTTTAAAAAATAATGGGATTTCCGAAGTAATCGAATATTTTTTCTTTTTAATATCCGCCAAAAATTTTTTGGTGATTCTAATCTTTTATCGTCATAACTTATTTTGTTAGGGTTAATATTTATCTCTCGAGTTATAAACCCTCTTTTCTTGTCTTTTTTCATTTTTTCTATTTTATTTATGATTGTATTTGTTCTAGTAGTTCTATTTTTAATTTTTTTTTCTGTCAATGAGTAAGTTGCCCAATCCATAGATCGAATTTCAATAGACGATTCGGGAATCATTTTATTATGTATTATCGAATTTCTTTCTTTTTTAGTTTCACTCAATTCATATATTTCTATTTTTTTCAATCCAAATAATAGAATTTGCTTTCTTTTTGAAAGTTCTTTTATTATTTTTTTTACAAATAGAATGCTTTTGATGACCCATTTTTTTGTTTGTTTTGATACATTTATAAAAAATTTTGTTCGTTTTTTTAAACCTCTTAGAACTAAAAAACATTTTTTTTTTAATTTTAATTTTTCGAATTCTTTTAAAATGGGTTCAAAAAATGAAAGTTGTTTTTGGGGAGAACCAAAAGGCAGTTCAGCTTCCATTCCCAAAACTGTTAAAAAACAAAAATCCTTTTTTTGCCCTTTCCCTTTCTTTTTAATTGGATCTTTATCAGGGGATCGTAACTTAGATCTGTGCCAAGGTTTCAGACGAAAAGGAAATAGTATCTTTATCTGAATACCGTCTGTTAACCAGTTTTTTGGAAATTCTTTTTCTGATAATTGAACGCCATTATAGGTGCATTTAACATGGATTTCTTTATTCAAATCCTTTAAATCCTCGGACAATTCGGGAAATTGAAATAATAATATACGAACAATATTTTTAGCTATTATTAATGAAGGTAATAGAATATATTTTCTAAAAATTGATTGCATTACTAATAAGGAACCCCTTATTACTTGAGCAAATAAAAAGGTATCCCAAGCTTCGGCTATTTCTATACGAACTTTTTCCTCTATTTTGTCTTTGTCGTTTGTGTCCTCCTCTTTTTTATCACTTTCTTTTGCCTTTTCCTTTGTATAATCCGAAATTATTAATCCCTTCTTTTTCCAAATCCAATTAAAAAAAATGATTTTCATCAGCTCGGGAATATCAAAAGAAAAAAAAGGGGGTTTGTCTAGTCTATCCAAAAAAAGAGGGGAATGCACATTTGCTTCAAACAGTTCCCAAATAACCGTTTTACGCCTTTGAGCTCTCACCGAGCCCTTTATTATATCTCGACGAAAATCCGATTGTTGTGAATAACGTAGCAAAGCTAACTCTTCAGCTTCATCAGGATTATTAGTCTCATTAGTCTCTTTTTTATTAGTATTCTCTTTTTTATTTTTATTACTATAAGGATCGGTATTCTGCGCAATATCAGTAAAAATCACCACACGTTTGGCTTTTCTTGAACGAATTTCATGATTCGCTGCCTCATTTTCGTCAGTTTTTACTTCCTGTTCTTCTAACTCGTCGATTAATTTGTATGACCATCGAGGAACTTTTTTTTTTATTTCTTTTATTCCAATATATTTTTTTATAATTGTTTTATCCCTAGGATCAGTTAGAATTGTATCCAATAAAAATTTGAAAATTTTTATTTGATCTTCTGACTTAATTCTTACTTGTTTGTTTTCCGTAAATGAATAAAGTCCTTTCAAATTTAAATTTGATGTTGATTTTCCGGCAAACTGACTAATTATGTTCAAGAAATAAAGAATTTCTGTTGATAATGATTTTCGATCAAATAGATTGACTTTCCGGTCAAATTCTGTGTAATTGGTAGTAAGAAGAATTTCATGAATCTTATTTATCCAAATTGTCTCTATGTAATGCTTTATAGAAGTTTTTATGATTGAGAATAAAAAGAATCTTTTGATTTGTCCGCGATAGGGTCCGTTCAAGAAAGGATCATATATCGTAGGTAAATATTCTTTTTTAGTCTCATTATTACACAATCTAATCCTTTTTTCGATTATATCCAGAGGAAAAAATCTCTTATCTAGAATTTCAACTATATTTAGAAATTTCTTGCTTATGTTGTTCCTTTTTTGTTCATTGGTATAATTCCAATTATTATACAGTTCATTATAGGAAATTTTTTCTATTGGAAACAAAGACATTTTTCTTTGTATCATTTCCAAAAAAGTTGATAAACTCGGTGGATACGTAAAAGATATCCTTTCTTTTCCATCACTTTGACATGTATGAAAAAGATATTGTGACATTTCATTTTTTACATCATTTTCAAATCGATTATTTTTTATATATCGGAATGGGCGATTCCATTTTTTATAGTTGAAAAGAATAGTAACAAGAGGTTTTTCAAACCAGAATATCTCTTTATCCTTTTTATCTTTAAATATTTCTAACTTCGAATT